GCCTTTTTATTTATGATTTATAAATTAAATACAATATGATAAAGACAAATCATTTTTAGCATAATAAAAAGATTCTTATCTTACGTTTTCACATCAAAGTGACATATATTCCTCCTTTCTTTTTCCCCATTTAATGCCCATTGGTGTTCCAAAAGTACCCTTTCGAAGTCCTGGAGAAGAAGATGCATCTTGGGTTGACATATAGTGTGACTTGTCAGATATATTGGGTCATATGGGATTTACCCCGTTCTCCCCCCCCGATGGAGATATACTTCTCTTTTATCCCCCCAAAAATTGCTTGAATCATCAAAAATTTTGAGCGTTAAGTGCAATTAGATCGATTTTTTGGTTGGGTTGAAGTGGGGGATATCTCGATTACTATTCGACTAGAAATTTCGAAAAATTTATGGTTGGCTTGGTTGGACCAATAAAATGAAGCGTCCGGACTCTGTTTAGAAAAAAACAATTGGTAATATGTCTACTATTACTCCTTTTATCATATATTTGGCAGAAAACATGAAACAAGAAATTAAGAAAAAAGGGGAGGTCGTAACAAAAAGACACGGTATTGCAGTATTTGTCCTATATGTGCAAATCCAAATCGGGCGGATCTTTCTTTACCCAGAGGCGAACAGAAACCTAAAAGAATTGAAAAAGAATTAATCAAGTCCATTCAAAAACAAGAAAATTATATTGCGGTTTTAATTCAATCTCGATGAAAACAATACATCAACGAAAGGTGAGTTCAATACAATAAAGTTAGTACCTTTTTTTATTATATATATTCTATCCATATCTATGAAAATAAATAAAATAGAAAAAAGGAAAGAGAGTAGAAATTTACACATTGATTCCTTATTTGCGATTTTCGGTGAACTGTATGCATCAAAAGATGCATATACGGCTTTTAGGGGGTAAAATTTTATCCTAATCAACCGACTTTATCGCGAAAGACTACTTTTTTTAGGCCAAGAGGTTGATAGTGAAATATCAAATCAACTTATCGGCCTTATGGTATATCTCAGTATAGAGGACGATAACCAAGATTTGTATCTGTTTATAAATTCCCCAGGCGGATGGGTAATCCCCGGAATAGCTATTTATGATACTATGCAATTTGTACAACCAGATGTACAAACAATATGCATGGGATTAGCTGCTTCAATGGGATCCTTTATTTTGGCAGGAGGCGAAATTACCAAACGTCTAGCATTTCCTCACGCTTGGCGCCAGTGCGTTTTTTTTTTTCTTTAAGAAAAAGACTATGCCTTCGCCATATGAATATTGAGTAATAATAGCACGGCACTTCGAGTTCGATACGCAATTCTTTTTTTTTACCATTTGATTATGTATCGAAAGAGTAGTATGAAAAAAGGAGTGTTTACGATTTTTTTTATCTGATCTATCGGGAGCCTATTTCAGTGTCACAAAATTTTTTGTTTTCAGTTTTCACACCGGAAAGCTTTTAACAATATTTATATGAAAGAATAGCAAATAAAAAAATAAAGAAACTTTGGGATTGCTGAATAATAGACGAAATAATAAAGCAAGGGAACCGTCATAGTATTTTTCAAATACTCTAAAAAAGGAAGGATGGTTATTGGGTCATTTACTGATTTGGGTCTGATAGACCCGGTATATTTTATATTTTGTATTTTTTGATCTTCGAAATGTAAGGTAAAAATAAATCCCAAAGTATAGCCGTATGCAATACGCAAAAGATGCCTGTACGGTTATTCAATTTGATCTTTGTTTGTTTTATTATTATTTATCTCTTATCTCTCTCGCCTTATCGTGCAAGATAGATAGAGGAAACCTTTATCACGGTATATCATCAGGGTAATGATCCATCAACCCGCTAGTTCTTTTTATGAGGCACAAACGGGAGAATTTATCCTGGAAGCGCAAGAACTGTTGAAACTGCGCGAAACGATCACAAGGGTTTATGTACAAAGAACGGGCAAACCTTTATGGCTTGTATCTGAAGACATGGAAAGGGATGTTTTTATGTCCGCAGCAGAAGCCCAAGCCCACGGAATTGTGGATCTTGTAGCGGTTGAATAAAAGATTAACAGCACGGATTCTGCGCAAATACACAATTTGATATTTTTTTTTTAATCTTCTTATTATTTTTTATCGGATTTAATAGAATATTACTATTAATTAATCTATTAATATAATAATCGAATATAAGTAATTCACAATCATCGGATTAGGATTGATCTAAACCCGTTCATTATGTATACGACTCACCATGCCAACTATGAAACAACTTATTAGAAACACAAGACAGCCAATCCGAAATGTCACGAAATCCCCCGCGCTTCGGGGATGCCCTCAGCGCCGAGGAACGTGTACTAGGGTGTATGTGCGACTCGTTCAGATCCATAGACTAAAACAAAAGAAAGGAAACAATTTATTCCAGTATCGGCGAGGTGGTCGGTTAAAAATCTATTAATAGAGTCTTCTATTGTGTATCAAATTTATGGTTTCGATTGGTGCAAACAAACCCAATCACCTCAATTTGCAATTTAAGCTGAGAAAGGCTTCCCCATTGGTAGCAAATGGTTACCCCTTAAGCGGGGAAATCATATTTCAATTAAAAATAAAAAGCGGAAAGATTATGCTCTTATTTTTGCAAGAACGAACTAAGAGGGTCAGCTACCCAGCCAATCTTCATACTTAAATACCGTTACTGTATAGTTCGACTTCGTTGTGAAATACCTATTATTAGATATTTCATGGGTAGAGCCAAAGAGTGTGAACTGTACAAGTTAACAATAACATTGAAAAAATGAAGGGGCTCCGGTGTATAGAGAGGACCTCGCCGTTTAAAACCTAATCATAGAAACGATGAAACTCACCATTTATTTATCTATTCCTATTTAATTTACTATGTTTTTTTGATACCCAGTATCAATACAATTTTTTATTTCGAGGTTAAATGCTTAGAAATAAAAAGAAAAAAATCGTGGTTGGGAAGGTTATAGTAGCAAAAAAAGCCATCGGAATTTTTATTTTATACATTGGAAGGATCCATTTTTGTTATTAATAGACTATAGGGTGGGGAGAAAAGAATAACTGAACAAAAAGAAATCAAATAGTTATTCATCAAAGTCTCATTTATTCAATGACAAGAATTAAACGAGGATACATAGCTCGGAAACGGAGGACAAAAATTCGTTTATTTACATCAAGTTTTCGCGGGGCTCATTCAAGACTTACTCGAACTATGATTCAACAGAAAATAAAAGCTTTAGTTTCGGCTCATCGAGATAGAGATAGGAAAAAAAGGGATTTTCGAGCTTTGTGGATCAGTCGAATAAATGCAGTAATTGGTGCGAATCAAAAAAAAATATACTCTAGTTATCACAGATTAATATATAATCTGTACAAGAGGCAATTGCTTCTTAATCGTAAAATAGTTGCACAAATAGCTATATTAAAAGGGGATTGTCTTTTTATGATTGCCAACGAGATCATATAAAACTCTACTACCTTCCCGGAGATCAATCTCCGGGAAGGTAGTAGAGTTTTATATGATAAAATAGAATTAATACCATAAAGTCATCAAAATGAACAACCACGCTCAATAAAAAAAAGATTTATTCTTCTTCACCGATTATCTTTTCTGTTATAACACAACAATCAAAATTGGACTTTCATAGTTTTCGAACAAAAGATCAATCCAAATTGGATTTTATTTTAGATTAAAATTTTAATTCAATTGAAGAGTAACTCTATTTTTTTTTTTTAAGACTAGTAGTGGTAGTTCTAGCGGTCAACTCGGTTTTTTCAAATTTTTTTTCATTATTAAGAAAAGGTAACGAAGATAAAATACGAGCTTGTTTTATAGCAATCGTAATTAATCGTTGTTGTTTTAAGGTCAATCTATTTACGCGTCTAGATAATATTTTTCCTTGTTCACTAATAAATCGACTAATTAAACTCATGTTTTTATAATCAATTCGATCCCCCGACCCAATCGGGGGCAAACGTCTACGAAAAGATCGCTTTGATTTAAGAAAGAGTCTCTTAGATTTATCCATGGTTTGTTTATTCCTATCCCGAAAATACTATTTCTTACAAAAAAGGATTCGTTTTGTTTATATTCTTACTTTCTTTTGATTTTTTTTATTTATATATATATGTTGTTATGTTATATAATTATATATATAGTTTTATATAGTTTATAGAATATATATGAAAAACTGGTCATTTTCATGTTCTTTTGGAAGGGTGACACAGAAGCGATCAATTTTATCTATTTCTTTATTTCTGCGTGAATCATATGTTTGCAACAACGGGGACAGAATTTTCTCAATTCCAATCGACTGGGCGTATTATGTCGATTCTTTTGAGTAATATATCTAGAAATACCGGTTGATTGCTTATTAACACTACTATTTTGAGCACAACTAGTACATTCCAAAATAACCGCTACTCGGATATCTTTACCCTTGGCCATGAACCTCCTTTGGGTTTTTGATTCACTTTAAACTCTTCGATTTTTGGATTAGAAGAAGAAAAATAAAAGGGTAAAAGGAGAAGTTGATAATGCGAAATAAAATTATGGAAGATTTCCTTGCTATTAATATAAATATAGTAGAATACTAATTAAGTTAATTAATACAATAACTTCGAACTAATCTTCTATGATTATGATATTGTTGACCCCGCCCTAGCCATTTCATTTGAATTTCGGGTCTCACTCTATTCTATTATTACTCTCTTATTAATAGAAATGGAATTGAATTAATAATTCCATAATAGAAGATATGGAATTATTAATTCAATTCCATTTAGGCTTTGACCAGATTCCGAGTTTCGCTGAGGCTGAATCCACTCTTCTTCTTTCTATTTTCTAACTTATTTGAATTCTAAAATAAAAAAAAAAAGAAGAAAAGGGGGTTAATCATAGATATTTGATTGGATCTTGAATCTTCTTCACCCCTTCCTGTGCCAATAACTAGAATGAAAAAAACGGGAATATCAATGCATCCGGGAATAAACGGTTGATCTCTATCAAGAGACCCGCTAAAGCCCCGAACCATAAAGTACTTATCACTGGTGCCACGGAGAGATATGTTTTTAGATCTCGCATTAAAAATCTCCTTTTTTTTATTCTTTATTGTAATTTGTAATACATAATCACATAGAGGAATACGATCAGATGGTTATTAACTCAATAACCACTTGTATTTGTCGGCAGAATCCCCAATTAAAATTGAAATGTACAACAATTCATTCTATATAAAAAAAAATAAGTCTATTTCTGCCCGAGCAGTCCCTAAAAATATTTTTCCGGTTTAGGGAAATTTCCTATTTTTTTTTTTATTATTATAAATATTCTTTATTCTTATTCTATAGAATATATATATATATTTCATATCCTTATTATCCTTATATAGATAGGAAACTAAAAAAAAATGGCAGGATAATTGATATATATATATCAACGGCGAAAATAAAAATATGGAAAACACGACAAAGATTCTTTACAATGACACTGGAAACCAATTGAGAGGGATGTAGCGCAGCTTGGTAGCGCGTTTGTTTTGGGTACAAAATGTCACGGGTTCAAATCCTGTCATCCCTAACTATTACTTATCCTATGAACATTAACAATATATCACAATATATATTGTGATATATTGATATAGTATATGCATGCAAGATGTATTGGGGTCTCATAAAATTATTTATGAGAATAAAGCGCTCTTAGTTCAGTTCGGTAGAACGCGGGTCTCCAAAACCCGATGTCGTAGGTTCAAATCCTACAGAGCGTGATTCCATTCTTGTTAGATCCAGACAGAACGACACTGCGAAATATTTGAACCACAGTCTAAAGTCTGAATTTGACCTCTGGGATTAGGATTAAAACAAAGAAATAGTAGGTCAATAAACAAAAGAGGTGTTAATTGATCAAAGGTCTAACTGATCACCACGTCGGTATTGTAAATATGCAGTTACGAATAATCCAGCCAAAGTAATAGGAATGAGACCTAACACGATTCCAAAGAGAAAAACTTCAATCATTTGAATTTGTTTGAAAGGGAAAGGGAGAGGTAATATCTATCCTTAAATATTAATCTGTATTGACCATGAATCCCAACGACCAAGAAATTGGAAATGGACACGATAAGGAACTGTGGAATATCTAGAATATTAAAAAATTTTCAATTCATTTTATCATTTCAAATCAAATAAGTCGTATCTTACTCAGACCAATAAATAGAGCTGAGGTTATAGTTAAAGCCGCTAGTAGAAAACCGAAATAACTAGTTATAGTGGGCATAAAGAAGCTAAATGAAATTTTTTTTTTTATACATACATATGTTTATAAAGCACTTCCCTAAGTTTCCATTTTGAGGAGAAAAATAGTAAAATAAACAAACTTGAAAGGTACAATTGAATATTTTTGATTCATCAATTACAGACGAAGAAAAATAGAGTGACATAGATAATAAAGCAATTCATCATCTGTGACATCTACTCATCTTGTGATTCCAAATCAACAGATTCATTGAACAACTCGTGAGTTGAGTAAACCAATCTAATTATATTATTTTCATCTTAATTTTAGATTATTTTCATTTTGTATTAAAAATAGAATATATAATATTTAGATTTATTATTTATATTCTATATAATTATAAAATTAATATGAAAGAAAATACGAAAAATATCTATTTGAAAACCCCCCTTGTTTTTTTTATTGTATCTAATTTGTTCTATTTTCCTTCTTCAGTTTAGAAGAAAAGAAGAAAGAGTGACCTTAGAATGTCATTTACTTTTTTACTTTCATTTTAATCCATTAGATTTAGTAGTAGGAGTTTCCATTCTTCTAATATCTACAACGAGAAGAAAGAGGGTATCAGATCACTCGAAACTGGTATTCCGCCGTTTTTTTCTTTCCCCTTTTCTATTTATAATTTTAATAAAAAAAAGCTTTATCCTTGTAATTAAGCCAAGAAAGAACCTTTTTTGTGTCTAATACAAGAACAACTAATCAACTTTTTCTTCCATCAAATAGTATTTTATTTATTACTGCTATTATTGTTACTTGTTACTGGACGACTAAGCAATTCCACTCTTTAAAATTAAATAAAAGGGAGTAGGTTCCAACAAAAAAAACATCTTTGACAATCACAAAAAAGTATATTTCTAGATTTCACATCTAATTGAATTGTAGAAATATGATAATTTCCTTCCTGAATTATTAGAAACCAATCGGTCGGATTCCCATTTTAATTGATTCTCAGTTTCGAGTATAGTGCGAAACTAATAATAATATAATAATGTCGAGAACCCTAATTTTATAGTATAAAAAAATTCTTATACTCTCATTTAGTACAGTACATCGAGACAACCAAACCAACAAGCAAAGAACAAAAAAATTATCTAGTCCTTAATCTCGCCACTTATTGTGAAATTGAATTGCTGTGTCAGAAGAAGGATAGCTATACTGGTTCGGTATACTCGAAAGACACCCTTGGT